CATAATATCCCATGTGGTCGCCATATGGACCTTCATCCTGATATCTGTCCAAGCTGACGTGCCCTTCCAGCTGCACAATTGTATGTGATGGGACTTGAGGAGGGATGGTTTTGCAATTTTCATTAGGGCACAAGAATTTTTTCCTCGCCGGATGATTGTTCTCAATTCCACCCTTCTGGCTATTGAGTTACTGTCCAATGATCGCTTTCGAATGTTATCTATCAGCTCTGACAGAACAAAATTCCAATCCTTTCCTTCTTATTTCCATCGCTTATGGGGACTTGCCCCGCCTCTGGGAGAAATCCATTGCATTAGTGTTGTTTTTTTATCTATAACTGGATTGCTGTATCTTCCGCGGTTGAAATTAACCTGATTACTGCTATGAGAACATTTACTTACCCAAATGGGCGATGTGATAAGTGGCGCAGGTTAATGAGAATGGCCCGTGTGAACAGGCAATATAATTAAATCAATTACTTCTCCTAGTTATACTACCTACTGACACGCGCTGTCCATGAGAATCTTCCTCAGTTATAACTGTACAACCTTTAGAAATGAAGGACTTACCGGCATCCATAAGATTTTTGGAGGTTCGATAAACGGAATGCAGGTATAGAATTCATACACACTTATGCGCTCTGAGTACACCAGGCCCTGCGCTGTCTATCTACGGGGCCAGTAAATTCACTGGCATGAATTCCCGCCGCTCCTGGCACTGGATGCTCCCGCAAGAGCATGCAGCTCCTCTCTGATCGCAACTCTTCGGATTACTGTCTGTCAGAAGCTCGAACAACTTCTTGGACCTGTAGTGTCGTTTTTCTCCTCAGTCCAATGATGACGAATAAAGTGCCTGAAAAAAAGGATTATTTTGATAGAATAAATTATGTAAAATTTACCTTTATTATATATAATAGATTTAAACTATCCCTAAAAATATCAAAAATTTTTGTGCCTCATACACTTATATATATATATATATATATATATATATATATATATTAAATTAACAAAAAGATAAGCTAATTAAGCTAATAGGTTCATACCCTATATATAGACGTAAACCCCTCTTCTTTTTATAAAATGAATTTAACTTATATATTATTTTTATTTATATTAATTATAAGAACATTTATTTGTATTTCTTCAAATTCTTGATTAGGAGCTTGAATCGGGTTAGAAATAAATTTATTATCATTTATCCCTATATTAAATGATAATAAAAATTTATTATCTAATGAATCTTCATTAAAATACTTTCTAATCCAAGTTTTTGCCTCAATTTTATTATTATTTTTTATTTCTTTAAATTATTTAATAAAAAATTTTTTTAGAATAATATATTTTAATGAAATTTATTTAATTTTATTAAACTCGTCATTATTTTTAAAATTAGGGGCAGCCCCATTTCATTTTTGATTCCCTAGAGTGATAGAAGGAATAAATTGAATAAATAATTTATTTTTAATAACATGACAAAAAATTAACCCTATAATTTGTTTAAGTTATTGTATTAACATAAATTATTTTTATTTAATTTCATTATTAAGAATTATAATTGGAGCTTTAGGTGGATTAAATAATTCTTCTTTACAAAAAATTATTACTTATTCTTCAATTACTCATATTGGCTGAATAACTATTGCCTTAATAAATAATGAAATAAATTTTTGATTTTATTTTTTTATTTATTTTATTATTTCTTTAATTATTACAATAAATTTTAATTTTTTAAAATTATATTATATAAATCAAATATTATCTAATTCAATAAATTATCTTACAAAAATTTTTTTAATAATAATATTTTTATCAATAGGAGGATTACCTCCATTTTTAGGATTCTTCCCTAAATGGATTATTATTGAATCTTTAATTAATATAAATATAATTTTTTATTCTATTATTATAATTTTATGTACTTTATTAATATTATATATTTACCTACGATTTGCATTTTCTATTTTAATTATTAACAATTTTCAAATATCATGAAAAATTTATATAAAATTAAATTTTTCTTACTTATTTATAAATTTTTTAAGGTTAATATTTCCATTTTTATTTCTTTTTATAATTTAAAGGTTTTAAGTTAAAAAAACTAATAACCTTCAAAGTTATAAATAAAGAATTTCTTTAAACCTTAGTATAAATACTCCTTTAAATTTGCAATTTAATATCATTTTTGACTATAAGATTTTGATAAGAGAGTTATTACTCATAAATAAATTTACAATTTATTACCTAAATTCAGCCATCTTATCGTAAAATGATTATTTTCTACTAATCATAAAAATATTGGAACTTTATATTTTATTTTTGGTATATGATCAGGAATAATTGGTACTTCATTAAGATTATTAATTCGAACTGAATTAGGTCAACCAGGATCATTAATTGGTGATGATCAAATTTTTAATGTAATTGTTACAGCTCATGCATTTATTATAATTTTTTTTATGGTAATACCTATTCTAATTGGGGGATTTGGTAATTGATTAATTCCATTAATATTAGGTGCCCCAGATATAGCTTTCCCTCGAATAAATAATATAAGATTCTGACTATTACCTCCCTCATTAATTTTATTACTCTCAAGAGCTATAGTAGAGAGAGGAGCTGGAACAGGATGAACAGTATACCCTCCTCTTTCTTCAGTAATTGCTCACAGTGGATCAAGTGTAGATTTAACAATTTTTAGACTTCATATAGCAGGAATCTCCTCAATTTTAGGAGCTATTAATTTTATTTCTACTTGTTTAAATATACGACCTAAAGGAATAAATTTAGATCGAATACCTCTTTTTGTTTGATCAGTTTTTATTACTGCTTTCTTATTACTTTTATCATTACCAGTATTAGCAGGAGCTATTACAATATTATTAACAGACCGAAACTTTAATACTTCATTTTTTGACCCTTCTGGAGGGGGAGACCCAATTTTATACCAACATTTATTTTGATTTTTTGGTCACCCTGAAGTTTATATTTTAATTTTACCTGGCTTTGGAATAATTTCTCATATTATCTCTCAAGAATCAGGTAAAATTGAAACTTTTGGAACACTAGGTATAATCTATGCCATATTAGCTATCGGATTATTAGGATTTATTGTATGAGCTCATCATATATTTACTGTTGGAATAGACGTTGATACACGTGCTTATTTTACTTCAGCTACTATAATTATTGCAATTCCCACAGGAATTAAAATTTTTAGTTGATTAACTACACTTCATGGATATAAATTTATATATAGGCCTTCATTAATTTGAAGATTAGGATTCATTTTTTTATTTACAATTGGAGGATTAACTGGAATTATTTTAGCTAATTCATCATTAGATATTATTTTACATGACACATATTATGTTGTAGCTCACTTTCATTATGTTTTATCAATAGGAGCAGTATTTGCAATTATAGCTGGATTTATTCATTGATTTCCATTATTTACAGGATTAACAATAAACCCTATTTTTTTAAAAACTCAATTTATTATAATATTTATTGGAGTTAATTTAACATTCTTCCCCCAACATTTTTTAGGCCTTGGGGGGATACCTCGTCGTTATTCAGATTATCCTGATAGATTTACTTCTTGAAATATTCTTTCTTCTTTAGGTAGATTTATTTCTTTATTTAGAATTATTTTATTTATTTATATAATTTGAGAATCTTTTATCTTAAATCGAACTAGATTATTTCCAATTAATATAAATTCATCAATTGAATGATTTCAATTATCCCCTCCCCTAGAACATAGATATTCTGAATTACCAATTTTAAATTCAATTTATCTAATATGGCAGATTAGTGCAATGGATTTAAACCCCAAATATAAAGTTTAACTTTTTTTAGAAATGAATACTTGAATAAATTTTAATTTACAAAATAGGAACTCACCTTTAATAGAACAATTAATATTCTTTCATAATCATTCAATATTAATCATTCTATTAATTACAATTTTAGTAGGATATATTATAAGGTCATTATTTTATAATAAATTATACAACCGTTATTTACTTGAAAGACAAAATATTGAAATTATTTGAACAATTTTACCTGCATTTATATTAATTTTTATTGCTTTACCTTCTCTTCGACTTTTATATTTATTAGATGATTCTAATAGGCCTTTAATTTCATTAAAAGCAATTGGTCATCAATGATATTGAAGTTATGAATACACTGATTTTAATAATATCTCTTTTGATTCCTATATAATCCCATCTAATGAATTAAATTTAAATTCATTTCGATTATTAGATGTTGATAATCGAATTATTTTACCTATTAATTCACAAATTCGAATTTTAATTACTGCAACAGATGTTCTTCATTCTTGAACTATTCCTTCTTTAGGAATTAAAATTGATGCTACTCCTGGTCGTTTAAATCAATCAAATTTTATAATAAATCGGCCTGGATTATATTTTGGACAATGTTCAGAAATTTGTGGAGCAAATCATAGATTTATGCCTATTGTAATTGAAAGAATTTTAATTAATTCATTTATTAAATGAATTTCATCTAATTCATAAGATGACTGAAATCAAGTACTGGTCTCTTAAACCATTTTATAGTATTCTAGCAAATACTTCTTATGAAAGATTTAGTTAAATTAAATAACATTAGAATGTCAAACTAAAATTATTGTAAAATAATCTTTATTGCCACAAATAATACCAATATTATGACTAATTTTATTTATTTATTTTATTATTATTTTTATTTTATTTATAATTAAAAATTTTTTTATAGTAAAATATTCAAATCTTAAATTTTTAAAAAAAAATCTTTATAATAATAATAATATTTTTATTTGAAAATGATAACTAACTTATTCTCCATTTTTGATCCTATAACTTCAAATAACTTATCTTTAAATTGAATTAGAACTATACTAGGATTATTATTTATTCCAAATATATTTTGAATAATTCCATCTCGATATAATATAATTTGATTAAAAATTATTTTAACACTTCATAATGAATTTAAATTACTAACAAAATTTAATCCTATAGGAAGAACTTTTATATTTATTAGATTATTTTCATTTATTTTATTTAATAACTTTTTAGGATTATTTAATTATATTTTTACAAGAACTAGTCATTTAACTTTAACCTTAAGACTTAGACTTCCCCTATGATTAAGATATATATTATTAGGATGAATTAATAATTATAATCATATATTTAGTCATTTAGTTCCCCAAGGAACTCCTTTTATCCTAATACCTTTTATAGTATGTATTGAAACAATTAGAAATATTATTCGACCTGGCACTCTAGCTATTCGACTTTCTGCAAATATAATTGCAGGTCATTTAATTTTAACTTTACTAGGGAATACGGGAAACTCTTTATCTATTTGATTAATATGAATTTTAATTATATCCCAACTAATTCTATTAATTTTAGAGATTGCTGTATCCATCATTCAATCTTATGTATTTGCTGTTTTAAGAACCCTATATTCTAGAGAAATTTACTAATGTCACAAAATCACCCCTTTCATCTTGTTGATTATAGCCCTTGACCTTTAACTGGAGCTTTAGGAACATTAAGTTTAACATTAGGTATAATTATATGATTTCATCAATTTAATTATACTTTAATACTATTAGGGATATTAATTACCTTATTAACTATATTTCAATGATGACGAGATATTAGACGAGAAGGATCACTCCAAGGTCTTCATTCATTAATTGTCTCTAAAGGTTTACGAATTGGAATAATCTTATTTATTATTTCAGAAGTATTATTTTTTTTTTCATTTTTTTGAGCCTACTTTCATAAAAAATTATCCCCTTCTATTGAATTAGGGTTAACTTGACCTCCTTTAAATATTAAAATATTTAATCCTTTTCAAATTCCTTTACTAAATACAGCAATCTTATTATCTTCAGGAATTTCAATTACATGAGCTCATCATTCTTTATTAGAAAAAAATCACTCAAAAACAGTAAAAAGTTTATTCATTACAATTATTCTAGGAATTTATTTCTCTATACTTCAATGATATGAATATTTAGAAGCTTCTTTTTCAATTGCAGATTCAGTGTTTGGTTCAATTTTTTTTATGGCCACAGGATTTCATGGACTTCATGTATTAATTGGTACTTCATTCCTTATAATTTGTTTATTACGATTAAAATTATTTCACTTTAACCCTAAACATCATTTTGGATTTGAAGCAGCTGCTTGATATTGACATTTCGTTGACGTAGTGTGATTATTTTTATATATCTCTATTTATTGATGAGGTAGATAAATTTTTATAGTATATAAGTATATGTAACTTCCAATTACAAGGTCTAATTTTTAGTAAAAATAATTTTTTTTATTATTATTTGAAGATTAATTATCTTTTTTTTTTGTATAATTATTATATTATTTTCTTCTTTAATTGCTATAAAATCAAATTATGATATTGAAAAAAATTCACCATTTGAATGTGGTTTTGATCCAATATCTTCTTCTCGTATGCCATTTTCTCTGCATTTTTTTTTAATTGCTATTATTTTTTTAATTTTTGATATCGAAATTGCTTTACTTCTACCTATAATTAATTTATACTCAATTTCTATAAAATTCTATTGAATATTAACAAGTATTTTTTTTATTTTAATTTTATTATTAGGTTTATTTCATGAATGAAATCAAGGAATATTAAAATGAAATTAGGATTATAGTTAACTATAACATTTAATTTGCATTTAAAAAGTATTGAATCTCAATTAATCTTAAATAAGAAGCAATAATGCAAATAGTTTCGACCTATTAATTGATATATTTATCCTTATTTATTAATTGAAACCAAAATAGAGGTATATTACTGTTAATAATATTATTGAAATTAATTCCAATTAGAAATATTTAATATTAAGCTTCTAACTTAATTATAGTGACTAATAATCATTAATATTTCTATTTATATAGTTTAATTAAAACATTACATTTTCACTGTAAAATAAAATCTTTTTTTATAAATATATTTAAAGAATAAAAATTCTCCATAACAGCTTCAATGTTATACTCTATATAAGCTATTTAAATAAAAATATAAAATTAATAAATAAATTACTCAAAAAAATATTCTAATTAAATAAATTATTATTATATTTATTTGATATTTATTATAATTTTTTGATAATAGAGAATAATTTAAAAATAAATTTTGAGACCCTATAAATTCTAATCATCCCTGATCAATAATCTTTATTAATTTATTACCATAAATTAATGGATTATAAATATAAAAAACAGAAATTGTTGGTAAAAATCACATATTTCCAAAAAATACTAATTTTTTTCTATTTTTAAAATTAAATCTAATTTTACTAAAACTAATTTCTAACCCAACTCAAACTCCTAATAAAAATATAATTAATACTATAATCTTTATTATAAACCTGATAAAAAATATATTAGGAATATAAAAAATTAGATTAATTATAATCTTGCCAAAACATAAAGAAAAAATTATTAAAATAAAACTTATTTTAATTATCTTATTAAATTCATCAGTTAAAAAATTTAAACTAAAATAGTTAAAAGAATTAAAAAATAATATCCTTCTTAATCGAAAAGAATAACATACAGTTAACCCAATTCTAAAATAAAATAATAAATAAATTAATAAATTAAAATTAATTGAAGAAAAACTCTCTAAAATTAAATCTTTTGAATAAAAACCAGCTAAAAAAGGAAATCCACATAACGCCAAGTTAGCTAATCTAATAATTCTTCCTAATATAACTATTACTACTCTTATACCTCCTATCACACGAATATCTTGAAAATTATTCAATAAATGAATAATAATTCCTGAACATATAAATAATAAGGCCTTAAATAATGCATGTATTAAAAGATGAAAAAAAGCTAATTTAGGTATATTAAAAGATAAACTTCTTATTATTAATCCTAATTGTCTTAATGTAGATAAAGCAATAATTTTTTTTAAATCAAACTCATAATTTGCCCCTAAGCCCGATATAAATATAGTTAAAGTAGAAATTAATAATAAATAAATAAATAAATTACTTTTAATTAATAACTCTCTAAATCGAATTATTAAATATACTCCAGCAGTTACTAAAGTCGAAGAATGAACTAACGCTGAAACAGGTGTGGGAGCCGCTATTGCAGCTGGTAACCAAGAAGAAAAAGGAATTTGTGCTCTCTTAGTTATAGCAGAAATTAAAATTAATAATATAATTAAAGTTATTTCAAAATTATCTATTATATATTTTATATAAAATAAATAATTTCAACTTCCATAATTTATTATTCAAGAAATTCTAATTAATAAAGTTACATCCCCAATCCGATTTATTAAAACAGTTAATATCCCAGCATTATAAGATTTAATATTTTGATAATAAATTACTAAACAATAAGAAACTAATCCTAAACCATCTCAACCTAATAAAATTCTAATTAAATTTGGACTAATAATTATTATTATTATAGAAAATACAAATATTAAAACTAATAATAAAAACCGATTTTTATTAAAATCATCTATTATATAACTACTTCTATATTTAACTACTATTGATGAAATTATTAATACAAATCTTATAAATATTAAAGATATTCAATCAAATAATATTCTAAAAATTACTATTATCGAATTAATTCTAATAATTTCTCATTCAATAATATAAATTAAATTATTAAAAATAAAATATAAACTAATAATAAATAATAGCATTCTTAATCTCAATAAATAAATAAATCTTATAAAATATAAATTCTTAATAATTTAAAGTTCTAAAACATCTTTGACACCACAAATCAATATTTTTATTAAACTATTTAAATATAAATAAATTATAAACATATCTCTTTTTAAAATTAATAAATTTAATGGAAATCAATGTAAGAATAATAATAAATATTCTCGAACCCTCCCAGAAGAACATGAATATAAACTTATTCTTCTTATTCCATGTTGACTATAAGCAAATAAATATAAACTATATCTTGCTCTTATAAATGAAATTATTATAATTAAAACTATTAATATTATTGATCAACTTATTATAGAATTAATTAATAAAATTTCACCTAATAAATTTAATGAAGGAGGTGCAGCTATATTAGACCTACATAATAAAAACCAAAATAATGTTATTGAAGGTATAAATCTTATTAAACCTTTGTTAATTAAAATTCTCCGACTCCCAGATCGTTCGTAAATAATATTAGAAAGACAAAATATCCCAGAAGAACATAAACCATGAGAAATTATTAAAATAAATCTACCTACAATCCCTAATATATTTATAGTAAAAATACCACCTAATACTATACTTATATGAACAACTGAAGAATAAGCAATCAAAATTTTTATATCTCTTTGAATAATACAAATAAAAGACACAATTATTCCCCCATAAATTGAAATCCTTATTATAATTCTACTAATCTTTATAAAATTAATCAATAATATATAAATACGTAATAAACCATACCCACCTAACTTTAATAAAACCCCGGCTAAAATTATTGATCCTGCAATGGGGGCTTCAACATGAGCTTTTGGTAATCATAAATGAACAATAAACATTGGCATTTTAAATAAAAATGCACTAATAAAAAATAAATATATAAATATAAACTTATAATCTAATTCATTTATTAAATATATAAATAAAGTATTATTATAATTATATAACCACATAAATATAATTAATAAAGGTAATGAAGCAAATAAAGTATAAAATATTAAATATATACCAGCCTGTAAGCGCTCTGGTTGATACCCTCAACCTAAAATTAATAATAATGTAGGAATTAATCTTCTCTCAAAAAAAAAATAAAATCAAAAATAATTTAATGAACTAAAAGTTAAAAATAATATTAGTAATAAAAAAACTAATAATAATAAAAATAATTTTAAATTATAATTATTTTTATAGATTAAAATTGATGCTATTAATATTAAAATAATAATTCATATTCTTAATAAATTTAACCCATAAAATATAATATCATACCCAAAATTTAATCTTATATTAATAATTATTATTCTTTTTATTCCTAAAATTATATAAATAAATAATATTATAAATAACATTGTTTGAACCAATCAATAACAATTTTTTAATAAAATAATAGGGATTATAAAAAATATTATTATTAAAAATTTTAACATTGTATTATATTAAATCTTTTAAAATAATCATTACCATGAGTACGAATTATAGCCACTAAAATTGAAAGCCCTAATACTCCTTCACATACTGTAAATACAATATAAAAATTACAAAAATAATTTTCAAATATTATATAATTAAAACAAAAATATAAAATTAAAAATATAATTAAAGCTTTATACTCTAAAATTAATAATCTTAATAATAAATTTTTTTTATTAAAAGAAAACTTTATTAAACCAACTAAAAATATAAAAATTATTAAATAAATATAATTCATTAGTTTTAATAGTTTAATAAAAATATTGGTCTTGTAAATCAAAGATAAATTAATTTTTTAAAACTTCAAAGAAAAAAGAATCTTTTTTCATTAATCTCCAAAATTAATATTTTATATAAACTATTCTTTGATATTAAATTATTATTTTTAATAGGAATTTTATATTCATTAATTTTTTTTATAGTAATTCATCCTTTATCATTAGGATTAATACTTATTATTCAAACAATTTGAACAAGAATATTTATTGGTTTAATTTCTAAAACATTCTGATTTTCTTATATTTTATTTATTTCATTTATTGGGGGAATATTAATTTTATTTATTTATATAACAAGTATTTCAAATATTGAATACTTTTCTATAAGTATATATAAAACTCTTTTTATTTTATTATTAATAACATTTAGAATTTATATTTATTATAATAAAAATTTATTATTAACTTTTAATAATAATATAATAAATGATTTTAATTCAAACTTATTAATTTATAACTTTAATTTAAATAAATTATATAATTTTCCTAATAATCTACTAACTATTATATTAATTATTTACTTACTAATTTCATTAATTTGTGTAGTTAAAATTACTGATACTTTTTATGGACCTTTACGAAAAAATTTTTAATGAACAAACCATTACGAAATAATCACCCATTATTTAAAATTATTAATAATTCATTAATTGATTTACCCTCTCCATCAAATATTTCATTAATATGAAATTTTGGATCTTTATTAGGAATATGCTTATTAATTCAATTAATTACAGGATTATTTTTAGCAATACATTATTGTGCTAATATTGATATTGCATTTTCATCAGTTAGACATATTTGTCGAAATGTAAATTATGGTTGATTAATCCGAACTATCCATGCAAATGGAGCTTCTTTTTTCTTTATTTGTATTTATATTCATATTGGACGAGGAATATATTATTCTAGTTATAAATTACACGAAACTTGATTAATCGGATTACTAATCCTATTTTTAGTTATAGGGACTGCCTTTATAGGATATGTATTACCATGAGGACAAATATCATTTTGAGGAGCCACCGTAATTACAAATCTAATTTCCGCTATTCCATATATCGGAAATTCAATTGTTCAATGATTATGAGGAGGGTTCGCAGTTGATAATGCTACTTTAACCCGATTTTTTATAATTCATTTTTTATTACCATTTATTATTTTAGCTTTTGTAATAATCCATTTACTTTTTCTTCATCAAACTGGATCTAATAACCCATTAGGAATTAATAGAAATATTTATAAAATTCCTTTTCATCCTTATTTTTCTTTAAAAGACTTTATAGGATTTATTTTTTTATTAATAATATTAATTATATTAACTCTTATCAATCCTTATATATTAAATGACCCTGATAATTTTATTCCCGCAAATCCTTTAGTAACTCCTATTCATATTCAACCAGAATGATACTTTTTATTTGCATATGCCATTCTACGATCAATTCCTAATAAATTAGGGGGAGTAATTGCTTTATTATTATCAATCTTAATTATTATTATTCTACCTATTAATAATAAAATATTTTTAAGAAACTCTTTTTATTTTTTAAATAAAATTCTATTTTGATTTTTTTTTTATATTTTAATTTTATTAACTTGAATTGGAGCTCGACCAGTTGAGGACCCTTATATTATTACAGGACAAATTCTTACAGTTTTATACTTTTCTTATTATTTAATTAATCCATATATTTATTATAAGTGAGATAATTTATTATTATAGTTAATGAGCTTGATATTAAGCATATATTTTGAAAATATAAGATAGAATTAAATTCTATTAACTTTTTGTAACATATATACTAAATTTAATTATTATATAAATAAAAGTTTAAAAGATAAAATAATTAAAATATAATTTAAACTAATTGGTAAAAATCTTTTTCAAGCTAAATATATTAATTTATCATATCGATAACGAGGTAATGTACCTCGGACTCAAATAAATATAAAAGATAAAAATACCAATTTTAAAAAAAATAAAATAGATAAATAATCCCCTCCTAAAAATATTAAACAAAATATAAATCTCATAAATAAAATACTAGCATATTCAGCTAAAAAAATTAATGCAAATCCTCCTCCCCCATATTCCACATTAAACCCAGAAACCAACTCTGATTCACCCTCTGAAAAATCAAATGGAGTTCGATTAGTTTCAGCAAGGCTAGAAACAAAATAAATTAAACCTAAAGGTCATAAAATAAAAATAAATCAAACATATTTTTGAAAAATATTAAACATAATTAATCTAAATCTCTCAATTAAAAATAATAAAGATATTATTAAAATAATTAATCTAACTTCATAAGAAATAGTTTGAGCTACCGAACGTAAACCCCCAATTAAAGAATAATTTGAATTAGAAGACCAACCCGCAAATATAATAGTATATACTCTTATAGATAAACAACAAATAAAAAATAATACCCCTAAATTAAATTCTAAACCCCCATATAAATTAGGTATTAATAACCAAACCATTAAAGAAATTATTAACCTTAAAATAGGACATAAGTAATAAATAAAATAATTTGATAAATTTAAAATAACTTGTTCCTTCCTAAATAATTTAATTGCATCTCTAATAGGCTGTAATAACCCAATTAAACTTACTTTATTAGGACCCTTACGAATCTGAATATAACCTAAAACCTTTCGCTCCAATAAAGTTAAAAAAGCTACTCCAATTAATAATATAATAGTCATTAAAATTATACTAATTAATATTATAAATAAATTCATTATATTATTTGTATAATATACATTTATGAATTCTAAATTCATTGCACTAATCTGCCAAAATAACAATTTTATTCAAATTTAAATAATTATTACAAATTAATGGTCCTTTCGTACTAATTAATTTCAAAAAATTAAGGATAGAAACCAACCTGGCTTAAACCGGTTTGAACTCAGATCATGTAAGAATAAATGGTCGAACAGACCAAATCTTAAAACTTCTGCATTTTAAAATAATCTTAATCCAACATCGAGGTCGCAATCTATTTTGTCGATATGTTCTCTTAAAAATAATTACGCTGTTATCCCTTAAGTAACTTAATCTTTTAATCATAATTTATGGATCAATTATTCAATTATTAATGTTTTTTTTAAAAAAAAGTTTCATAAATTTTCCTATCACCCCAATAAAATATATTAATATAAATAAATTTAATAATATTCTTAAAATTAATTTATATATCTATATAAAACTTTAAAGGGTCTTCTCGTCCTTTAATTATATTTACGCTTTTTGACATAAAAATTAAATTCTATAACAATTTTATTAAGACAGTTAATATTTCATTCAATCATTCATTCCAGCTTTCAATTAAAAAACTATTGATTATGCTACCTTTGCACAGTCAAATTACTGCGGCCTTTTAAATTCTCAATGGGCAGATTAGACTTTATATTATTTTCAAAAAGACATGTTTTTGTTAAACAGGTGAATATTATATTTGCCGAATTCCTTAAATAAACCTAACAATTTAATTTTATTAATAAATTATATTATACTAATTCAATCATTATTTCATATTTTTTATAATTTTAAATATTATTTTTATAAAAAATTTAAAGTTTATTAAATTTTATTTTAATTATAAATAAATTATAACATTTTTATATTAATGAATATTTATAACCCTATAAATTTATAAAAAAATTATTAACTTATAATAATTTATTTTTAAGCTTATCCCTAAAAATATTTCATATTTAAAATATTTATATTTAACAAATTAAAATAAATATTTAAATATAATAAATTAAATTTATTTCTAAAAAAACTAGATAACTTTAAAAACGAATAACATTTCATTACTAATTTATTATTTTAAATAATTATATTACATTAAATTAAATAATAAATTTACCCTTTTAAATTCGAGAAAAATATTTTTTATATTTTTTATTAAATTAACTCTGATACACAAGATACAATAAATTAAATTTACTTTTATATAATTTTAATTTTTCTTTTACAATACTAATATACTATCATTATTATTATTATTTCATTTAAAATTACATAACTTATATATTTAAAAATATTTTTTTTAAAATTAAAATATAAACTAATTAATTACAATAAAATTTTAATTTCAAATTAATCGATTTAAACGATATTATTTTAATGTAAATAAAATACTTTTTTTAAGTTATAATTTGTCTTTCTAGGATAACCCTTCCCCCGTTCTAGATACACTTTCCAGTACATCTACTATGTTACGACTTATCTTTTTTTAATAAATTAAAAAGAGCGACGGGCAATATGTACTATTTTAGAACTTTAATCAATTAATTATATTAAAATTAATTTACTATTAAATCCACCTTATTAATATTTTTCAATATAAAATCATTTAAATAAATTTATTGTAACCCATTTCTTTAAATTATAAACTGCACCTTGATTTGACATAAATTTTATTTTAAATTTTTGAAAATTTAATTTTTTTAAAAATATTCTTTCGACAACGGTATACAAATATTAAAATTTAGTAAAATTTAACGTGGATTATCGATTATAGAAAGGTTCCTCTAATAAGATTAAAATACCGCCAAATTTTTAAGTTTCAAGCCTTATCTATTACTACTTTAGTATTTTTTAATTAATTAAAATAATAGGTATCTAATCCTAGTTTATAATTTAATTTTTTTAGCTTCAATAAAAAATTAATATTTAATTATTAAATAAATTTAACCTTAAAATAATAACTTTATTTATTAAAATAAACATTTAACTAATAACTTTTATAATTTATTTTTATTAATTGTATAACCGCGCTGCTGGCACAATTTTTGCTAATAATATTAATTATTTCTAAATCTATATTTCTATAATATATAATTTTATATACTGCGATTAAAATTCTATTTAAATTTTTAAAATTTTAATAAATTCACACAATAATTTACATGTATAAAAAAATTATAATAAATTTTTAAGTCAAAATAAAACTTTATAATAACGATTTTACCCTTTATAATATACAAATGATGGATCTCTGGCTGGTGCCAGCTCTATTGCTTAGATGATACTGACTTTTATCCGGGTAATTGATGTATTGTGGATTTCATGAAATTGTTCAAATCGGT